GTAGGCCATTTATGGCACGCGGGAAGAGCTCGCGCAGCTGCCGCAGGATTTGAAAAAGGAATTGATAGAGATTTGGAACCTGTTCTTTTCATGACTCCTCTTAATTGAAACATAAAATACAATGCTTGACGTAAGAATCACTTTGATTTTACGATACATATCGGGTTGAGTGGAGCAGATCATATTGAAAAAGTATTTTTTTTTTTCAATTCATTTATATTTAATCTTTTTTCGGGCTCGGCTCTATCACTACTTAACCGAGCCCGAAAAAAACGAGCCAACCTAAATCAATAAAATAAAAAAACCCATTCGCCAAGAAAAAGGAGAGAGAGGGATTCGAACCCTCGATAGTTCTTTCAAACTATACCGGTTTTCAAGACCGGAGCTATCAACCACTCAGCCATCTCTCCTAAAGCTAATTTCTATTTTATCTTTATTCCACTGAATAGAACATGACCGATACCCTTTTTATCTATCTATGGTAAAGATATCCAGTGTGAATCTATTGGTCTAGTTCTCTAATCCGTATATAGATGCATGATCCAGCATGCCCTTTTGTGTGTGAAGTAAAACTCAATCAATCCATGCTTCAAAAGGGGTGCCATATAAAATCAATGGATTCGTGATAAAAACCTCCATAATGCGTTTTTTATTACATTACAAAATTCTTGTCGATTAAAAAAGGGGTCAAGGGGTTGGGGATCAAATGGTATAGTTCTTTTGTTGGTAAATTGGAGGATTAGAAACATGACTATTGCTTTCCAATTAGCTGTTTTTGCATTAATTGCTACTTCATCCATTTTATTGATTAGTGTACCTGTTGTATTTGCTTCTCCTGATGGTTGGTCGAGTAACAAAAATGTTGTATTTTCCGGTACATCATTATGGATTGGATTAGTATTTCTAGTAGGTATTCTTAATTCTCTCATCTCTTGAAACTATTCATTCTAGATCAAAAAACAAAATGACCCCTCCCCCCGAATTCTTTCGGGTTGTGAGGCACATTAAAATGGAATATATAAAACCCCACAAATAAATAAAGAAAAAGAAAACATTATTATTATAGGGAGGGGTCAAACTTCTTCTATTTTTTTTTTGAAAAATCTTATCTTTTATACTAAATATGATATATAGTAAAACTAAAAAAAGAGAAATATATATTATATATATAAATAAGAAAAAAATAGAAAAATTGGAATAGAATATTCCAATTATGTATGTTAATATATATATTCGAATATATTTTAAATAGTCTAGAAATATATTTTCTAAATACTATGAATGTTAATAGAATAATATTCTTATTATTAAGAGAAGTATTCTAATACTAGATTCATAGTAAAAATCGATAATATATATTATATGTATAATATAATAATAATCTATTTTAAATGAAAATAGTATATCAAATACTAATTTGAATTGAATTCTATTATAGAAATAAAGAAGAATATCTATATTCTTAATAGAAACGACTATGAATAGAAAATATTCTATTAAGATATATAGATATTCTATATTCGACTTTTTAAATTACCTATAATAGATAGGATATCAGACACAGCTCTGCACAAATAGAATTAATATATTACGTATCAAGGACGATAAAAAAATGCGGATATAGTTGAATGGTAAAATTTCTCCTTGCCAAGGAGAAGACGCGGGTTCGATTCCCGCTATCCGCCTCTCCCTTTTTATGTATTGAATAAAAATATTATATATTTATTTATCTTTTAAAAAACATTTAATAAAGTTGACTGTGATACTATAGTAGTATAGTATCTCTTCTTCTTCTTGAACTTCAGTTTTTATCAAAAATATTGCGGAGACGGGATTTGAACCCGTGACCTCAAGGTTATGAGCCTTGCGAGCTACCAAGTTGCTCTACCCCGCGATAAAGAGAAGAATTGACAACTAATGGAAAACAAAGATGGAATGCGCCCCTCCACCATATCTGTAAAAATAGAATAAACCATTTTTACAGAATGGTAAAGGGACCGTCCTCTGATCGCTGGTCATCAAAATGAATAAAAAACGGAAGAGAATTTTTTATTCTTACCAACTTGATCTTGTTGCACCGGGCAACAAACCTTCCTGAACCATTTCACGAAGTATGTGTCCAGATAAGCCAAAGTCTCGATAAGTAGCTCTTGGTCTTCCGGTGGAAAAACAACGTCGATGAAGACGTGTAGGTGCACTATTACGCGGTAGTGATTCTAACTTTCCCTGAATTTCCCATTTCTCACTTAACGACTGAGCTTTGCTTAATGCTTTTTTTAGAGATTGGCGAATCAAATGATATTTTTGTTCCAATTTTTGCCTCTTCTTCTCCCTCTGAATCAAACTTTTCTTTGCCATGATGATTTATTTCCTATTAGTATCAATGATAGAAGTCGGATCCTAGATGTAGAAATAGAAGAAGGCGGTTCTCCTTCTTCATAGAAAGAAATGATATTTTTGAAGATACAATTAAAGAATGAAATTAACCAAATTTACCCGA